AAATTATACTAATTAGAAATTATAAATATTATTTAGAAATATTCTAATTATATAATTATATATTATAAATTGTATAGTATATATATATTATCAATTTCTAATTATATATTATAAATTGTATATTCAAAATTGATATATTATAAATAATAATATTATTATCTATAATTTATCTAAATAAATTCTTATTATATAAATTTATATAAATAAATATCATTTAGTTAAATAATTTAATTAATTTAGTTAATAAATAGTTGAATTGATTATTAAATATTAAAATTATAGTTATTTTATTAGAATTTAGATATATTAGATATATATAATAGTTAGATATATATACTTCATATATTTACTTAAATTACTTAACTAAAATACTAAAATTACTTATACTTAATATATATATATATTATTATATAATTTATAATTTAAATTATTTTAAATAAAAAAAATAGTGAAATTCCATTCTAATTATAGAAATTCAATTTAAAATTAATTAATTATTTAATTAGTTATTATATTTTAATTAGTTATTATCTATTTATAGATTATATATTTAGAAAATAGATATTTTCTATTCATATTTACTTTGGTAATTAATTAATGGTAATTAATTAATTTATTAAAATAAAAATTTATTTGTATTTAAAATTTAAAAGAATTTTTTATTTAAAATAATTTTCTAATAAATTTCTAAATTTCGAAGAATTTTCTAATAATTTTGTTATCACATTTCACTTAATTTTTCATTTACTTACATTTACAAATTACAAGAAAAAGAAGGTTTGACCCCCCCCCCTCCAATTTTTTAGTTTTTTTGTATTTTTAATTTTCGGGACTTTTGGGGGAGACTTTTTATTGAACTTGAGGGTGTCTCGCAGCCTGAAAGAATTCAGGGGGGTCTTTTCTTTTTTATATCTGGGTTCAAGAGATAAGAGAATTAAGAATACCTACCAGAAAAACTAATCCAATCCATAATGATGTACCAGAAAATACAACATTTTTGTTGCTCGACCAACCATCAGGAGAAGAAAAAACAACAGGTACACTAATCAGTAAAATTGATGAAGTAGCAATTAATGCAAAAACAGCCAATTGGAAAGCAATAGTCATGTTTCTAATCCTCCAAGCTAGATACCGTTTGGTTCTTCTATCATTAAAAAAAAATTGTAAAAAAATGCATCATGGGGGATTTTACCACGAATACTGCCCCCTTTCCCACTTTATTCGAACACGGAGCCAAGAGTAGTTTTTGACTTCACAAAGGGTCGTGCTAAATCCTACATCTATCTATTATAGAATATATATAAACAGGTAAATAGAAATAGATAGACTTAGCGCATCATATCGAATATCTTTCTATAATGACAGTAACGGTATCAACTTGTATGTCAATCTTTCGTTCGGTGGAATAAAAAGAAAATAGTAAATATAAAACATAGAAGTAAAATAGAAATTATCTTTTGGAGAGATGGCTGAGTGGTTGATAGCCCCGGTCTTGAAAACCGGTATAGTTCTTTCGAACTAGCGAGGGTTCGAATCCCTCTCTCTCCTTTTCTCGATGAATCTATTTATGTCTTTATTGGTTATGACTGGCTCAGTATCATAAAAGTGAATGGCTCGGCCAGGTCGGGCAGCCGAGCCAGAAAAAATTCGATTAGATTGAATTATATTAAAATGCGCTAAAAAGAAAGGAAAAAGGTAGACTTGTGAAGTATGACCTGATCCACATAATTAATATGTATGATAGAATTAAATGAATTGGATTCCAACTTCAAATATTGGGTCTCTTTTCTCAGTTAGTTAAGAGGAGTCATGGAAAGAACAGGTTCAAAATCACGATCAATTCCTTTTTCAAACCCGGCTGCAGCCGCACGAGCCCTTCCCGCGTGCCATAAATGACCCACGAAAAGGAAGAACCCGAGAACAAAATGAGAGGTAGCTAACCAACTTCTAGGAGAGACATAATTGACTGCATTGATCTCAGTAGCTACGCCACCCACGGAATTTAATGAACCCAAAGGCGCATGGGTCATATATTCCGCGGAACGCCGTTCTTGCCAAGGTTGTATGTCTTTTTTCAACCTACTCAAGTCCAAACCATTTGGACCTCTTAGGGGTTCTAACCAAGGAGCACGCAAATCCCAAAAACGCATAGTTTCTCCTCCAAAAATAACTTCTCCGGTGGGTGAGCGCATTAGATATTTACCTAAACCGGTAGGTCCTTGAGCAGATCCTACGTTAGCCCCAAGACGTTGGTCTCTAACTAGAAAAGTAAAAGCTTGAGCTTGCGAAGCTTCCGGTCCAGTGGGCCCGTAAAACTCACTAGGATATGCGGTATTATTGAACCAGACAAAGCAACAAGCAATAAAACCAAAAACAGCTAAAGCGCCTAAACTATAAGACAAGTAAGCCTCTCCAGACCATACAAGTGCACGGCGAGCCCATGCAAAGGGTTTGGTTAAGATATGCCAGATTCCCCCAAGTATACAAATGGAACCCAACC